GTTTATGTAGCTTAAACTTACCAAAGCAAGACACTGAAAATGCCTAGATGGGTCTGCACACCCCATAAACAAATAGGTTTGGTCCGGCCTTTCTATTGGCTACTTAGCAAGATTACACATGCAAACATCCTCGCACCGGTGAAGACGCCCTACAAATCACTATGACAAAAAGGAGCAAGTATCAAGCGCGCACATGCAGCTCAAAACACTTTGCCTAGCCACACCCCCACGGGAGACAGCAGTGACGAATCTTTAGCAATAAACGAAAGTTTAACTAAGCTATGCTATATTAAGGGTTGGTCAATTTCGTGCCAGCCACCGCGGTCATACATTAACCAGCCAACAGAAACGGCGTAGAGGGTGTTTAAGATCTGATACAATAAAGCTAAACTCCATCTAAACTGTAAAACCCTAGCTGATGTAAAATAAACTACGAAAGTGGCTTTAAGACTTCTGAACACACAACAGCTAAGACCCAAACTGGGATTAGACACCCCACTATGCTTAGCCTTAAACCTCAATAGTTAGACAACAAAACTATTCGCCAGAATACTACAAGCAACAGCTTAAAACTCAAAGGACTTGGCGGTGCTTTATATTCCCCCTAGAGGAGCCTGTTCCATAATCGATAAACCCCGATCCACCCCACCCTCTCTTGCTCAGCCTATATACCGCCATCTTCAGCAAACCCTGATGAAGGTCACAAAGTGAGCGCAAATGCCCCCACCGCAAAAACGTTAGGTCAAGGTGTAGCCCATGAGACGGTAAAAAATGGGCTACATTTTCTACCTCAGAAAACCCTACGATACCTCTTATGAAATCTAAGAGTCCAAGGAGGATTTAGCAGTAAATCAAGAATAGAGTGCTTGATTGAACCAGGCCATGAAGCGCGTACACACCGCCCGTCGCTCCTCTCAAATATATTTAAGGAACATCTTAACTAAACACTCCAACATTTATACAGAGAGGATAAGTCGTAACACGGTAAGTGTACTGGAAGGTGCACTTGGATAAATCAAGGCATAGCTTAACACAAAGCATCTGGCTTACACCCAGAAGATCTCAATATCACTCGATTGCCTTGAGCTAATACTAGCCCCAAACACAACCAATACTATACCAAACCAATATACATATATTAAACCATTCACCTACATAAAGTATAGGCGATAGAAATTTCAATCTGGCGCTATAGATGTAGTACCGTAAGGGAAAGACAAAAACCACCCAAGCACAAAACAGCAAGGACTGACCCCTGTACCTTTCGCATAATGAATTAGCTAGAAATAATTTCACAAAGAGAACTACAAGCCAAATTCCCCCGAAACCAGACGAGCTACCCAAAAACAGCTAAAAGAGCGCACCCGTCTATGTGACAAAATAGTGGGAAGATTTCTGGGTAGAGGTGACAAGCCTACCGAGCCTGGTGATAGCTGGTTATCCAAGACAGAATTTTAGTTCAACCTTAAGCTTACCTACAGAACCAATTAATCCCCCTGTAAGCTTAATCGTTAGTCTAAAGAGGGACAGCTCTTTAGACACTAGGAAAAAACCTTGTAGAGAGAGTAAAAACCCCAATTACCATAGTTGGCCTAAAAGCAGCCATCAATTAAGAAAGCGTTCAAGCTCAACATCTACCACCTAAAAAAATCCCAAAAAACATAACTGAACTCCTCACACCACATTGGATTAATCTATTACCCTATAGAAGCAATAATGCTAGTATAAGTAACATGACTATTTTCTCCACTGCATAAGCCTAAATCAGATCAGAAACCTCACAGATACTTAACAGCCCGGCATAGCAAACACAAACAAGTCCATGCTACCCTCACTGTTAATCCAACACAGGCATGCTCTTAAGGAAAGGTTATAAAAAGTAAAAGGAACTCGGCAAACTCGAACCCCGCCTGTTTACCAAAAACATCACCTCTAGCATTACCAGTATTAGAGGCACTGCCTGCCCGGTGACACACGTTTAACGGCCGCGGTACCCTGACCGTGCAAAGGTAGCATAATCACTTGTTCCTTAAATAGGGACTCGCATGAATGGCATCACGAGGGTTTAACTGTCTCTTACTTTTAACCAGTGAAATTGACCTATCCGTGAAGAGACGGATATAAAACAATAAGACGAGAAGACCCTATGGAGCTTTAATTTATTAATGCAACTAAAAACCTACACAAACCCACAGGCCCCTAAACTACTATACCTGCATTAAAAATTTTGGTTGGGGTGACCTCGGAGCACAGCCAAACCTCCGAATAATTAATGCTAAGACTATACAAGTCAAAGCGGACTAACATTTACAACTGATCCAATAACTTGATCAACGGAACAAGTTACCCTAGGGATAACAGCGCAATTCTATTCTAGAGTCCATATCGACAATAGAGTTTACGACCTCGATGTTGGATCAGGACATCCTAATGGTGCAGCAGCTATCAAGGGTTCGTTTGTTCAACGATTAAAGTCCTACGTGATCTGAGTTCAGACCGGAGTAATCCAGGTCGGTTTCTATCTATTTCTACATTTCTCCCTGTACGAAAGGACAAGAGAAATAAGGCCTACTTCACACAAGCGCCTTCATTACATAAATGACCTAATCTCAATTTAGTAAAATATCACACACCCTACCCAAGACCAGGGTTTGTTAAGATGGCAGAGCCCGGTAACTGCATAAAACTTAAAACTTTATATCCAGAGGTTCAACTCCTCTTCTTAACATCATGACCACAATAAATCTCCTGCTCCTCATTATATCCACACTGGCTGCCATAGCATTCCTCACACTCGTTGAACGAAAACTACTAGGCTATATACAACTACGAAAAGGACCCAACGTTGTAGGCCCCTACGGACTACTACAACCCTTCGCTGACGCAACAAAACTTTTCACCAAAGAACCTCTAAAACCCTCAACATCCACCACCGTTCTATATATTACCGCACCTGCCCTAGCCTTCTCCATCGCCCTCCTCCTATGAATTCCCCTCCCCATACCCAACGCCTTAGTCAATTTTAACCTAGGACTCCTATTCATCCTAGCCACATCAAGCCTAACCGTCTACTCTATCCTATGATCAGGATGAGCATCAAACTCAAACTACGCCCTGATCGGGGCCCTACGAGCCGTTGCTCAAACAATCTCATACGAAGTCACCCTCGCCATCATCCTACTATCAGTTCTACTAATAAGCGGCTCGTTTAACCTTAATATACTCATTACAACACAAGAATACTTCTGGCTTCTCCTACCATCATGACCCCTAGCTATAATATGATTTACTTCCACACTAGCAGAAACAAACCGAACCCCATTCGACCTCATAGAAGGCGAATCAGAGCTAGTATCAGGCTTTAACATCGAATACGCCGCAGGCCCATTCGCCTTATTCTTTATGGCCGAATACATAAATATTATCATAATAAACGCCCTTACAACCACAATCTTTCTAGGTACATTCTACCCCATCCACTCACCAGAGCTATTCACAACATGTTTCACCACCAAAACGCTCCTTATAACCTCCCTTTTCCTATGAACCCGAGCAACATACCCCCGATTCCGCTATGATCAACTCATATATCTACTATGAAAAAATTTCCTCCCACTTACACTAGCATTACTCATATGAAATACCTCAACGCCCATCGCAATTTCCAGCATTCCTCCTCAAACCTAGAAATATGTCTGACAAAAGAGTTACTTTGATAGAGTAAATGATAGAGGCCTCAACCCTCTTATTTCTAGGATCATGGGTGTCGAACCCACTCTTAAGAATCCAAACTTCTCCGTGCCACCCATACACTATATCCTAAAGTAAGGTCAGCTAAATAAGCTATCGGGCCCATACCCCGAAAATGTTGGTCGTACCCTTCCCATACTAATCAACCCATTAGCCCAACTCATCATCTACACCACAATAATTATAGGCACGCTCATTACAATACTAAGTTCACATTGATTTCTCGCCTGAGCAGGCCTGGAAATAAATATATTAGCCTTTATCCCAATTTTAATCAAAAAGACAAACCTCCGCTCCACAGAAGCCGCCACCAAATATTTCCTGATGCAATCTACCGCAGCTATAATTCTTATAATAGGAATTATCTCCAACACCCTACTAACAGGTCACTGAATAATAACAAACTACACCAGCCAGCTCCCATCTCTAATAATAACCATCGCTATTATCATAAAACTAGGAATAACCCCCTTCCACTTTTGAGTCCCAGAAGTTACCCAAGGAACACCCTTAACCTCCGGCCTACTCCTCCTTACATGACAAAAACTAGCCCCCATCTCAATCATATACCAAATCCACATATCAGTTAACACACATATCCTTCTAACTCTCTCCACCCTATCCATTATAGTAGGCAGTTGAGGAGGCCTCAACCAGACACAATTGCGCAAAATCCTAGGGTACTCCTCAATTACCCACACGGGCTGAACAATAATAACACTAACATACAATCCAACCATCACAATTCTTTACCTAATTGTGTACATCATCCTAACAACTACTATATTCCTGACCCTCAACCTAAACTCAAACACTACAACTCTCATATTATCCCATACCTGAAACAAATCAACCCACCTAACACCACTAATAGCATCCACCCTCCTATCCCTAGGAGGACTACCCCCCCTAACTGGCTTCCTACCAAAGTGAATCACCATTCAAGAACTAACAATAAACGACAATTTTCTCGTCCCCTCTATCATAATTGCCATAACCCTACTCAACCTATACTTCTACATACGCCTAATCTATGCCATCTCCCTAACACTATTCCCCATACCCAACAACACAAAAATAACATGACAATTCGAAAACACAAAATCCACACTCCTTATTCCTCCCCTTATCATTACTTCCACTCTACTACTACCAATCTCTCCCTCAATTTTAGCTATCCACTAGAAATTTAGGTTAAATAAGACCAAGAGCCTTCAAAGCCCTTAGTAAGTAAAACACTTAATTTCTGAAGCATATAAGGACTGCAAACACCTACTCTGCATCGATTGAACGCAAATCAACCACTTTAATTAAGCTAAGCCCTCACTAGATCAATGGGACTCAAACCCATAAAAACTTAGTTAACAGCTAAGTACCCTAATCAACTGGCTTTGATCCACTTCTCCCGCCGCAGGGAAAAAAGGCGGGAGAAGCCCCGGCAGAAACTTTAAGACTGCTTCTTTGAACTTGCAATTCAACATGAAAATCACTTCAAGGCTGGTAAAAAGAGGACTATTCCCCTGTCTTTAGGTTTACAGCCTAATGCTTACTCAGCCATTTTACCCTTCTCTCCACCCATGTTCATCAACCGTTGGCTCTTTTCAACAAACCATAAAGACATTGGAACCCTATACCTACTATTCGGTGCATGAGCAGGAGTTATGGGCACAGCCCTAAGCCTTCTCATTCGAGCTGAACTAGGCCAACCCGGTAATCTACTGGGCAATGATCACATTTACAACGTTATCGTAACAGCCCATGCATTCGTCATAATCTTCTTCATAGTCATACCCATTATAATCGGAGGCTTTGGAAACTGGCTAGTACCCCTAATAATTGGCGCTCCTGACATAGCATTCCCTCGCTTAAATAACATAAGCTTCTGACTCCTTCCCCCCTCCTTCCTACTACTAATAGCATCAACTATACTAGAAGCCGGTGCTGGGACGGGTTGAACAGTATACCCCCCTTTAGCAGGAAACTTCTCCCACCCAGGAGCCTCCGTAGACCTAGTTATTTTTTCCCTTCACCTAGCAGGCATTTCTTCTATTCTAGGGGCTATCAACTTCATTACTACTATTATCAACATAAAACCTCCCGCAATATCTCAATATCAAACTCCCCTGTTCGTCTGATCAATCTTAATCACAGCAATCCTTCTACTCCTCTCACTACCAGTCCTGGCCGCCGGCATCACCATGCTACTAACAGATCGTAACCTTAACACTACTTTCTTCGATCCAGTTGGAGGAGGAGATCCTATTCTATACCAACACTTATTCTGATTCTTTGGTCACCCCGAAGTCTACATCCTCATTCTCCCCGGATTCGGAATAATCTCCCACATTGTAACCTACTATTCAGGCAAAAAAGAACCATTCGGATATATAGGTATAGTCTGAGCCATAATATCAATTGGGTTCCTAGGCTTCATTGTATGAGCCCACCACATATTTACAGTCGGCATAGATGTAGACACACGAGCCTATTTCACTTCAGCTACCATGATTATTGCAATTCCCACTGGCGTGAAAGTTTTTAGCTGACTCGCCACACTTCACGGGGCCAATATCAAATGATCTCCTGCAATACTTTGAGCCCTAGGCTTTATCTTTCTATTTACCGTAGGAGGCCTAACTGGTATTATCCTAGCAAACTCATCCCTAGATATTGTGCTACACGACACATACTACGTCGTCGCCCACTTCCACTATGTCCTATCAATAGGAGCTGTCTTCGCTATTATAGGAGGCTTCATCCATTGATTCCCTTTATTTTCAGGTTACACATTAAACCAAACCTGCGCTAAAGTTCACTTTATCATTATATTCATAGGTGTAAACCTAACCTTTTTCCCACAGCACTTCCTAGGCCTATCTGGAATACCCCGACGCTATTCTGACTACCCCGATGCCTATACCACATGAAACATCCTATCATCCATAGGCTCTTACATCTCACTAGTAGCAGTAATCTTAATAATTTATATAATCTGAGAAGCCTTTACCTCAAAACGTAAAATATTGCTAATCGAACAACCCTCCACTAACCTGGAATGATTAAACGGCTGCCCCCCACCCTATCACACATTTGAAGAACCAACCTATATTAAACTAAACGAAAAAGGAGAGAGTCGAACCCCCTAAAATTGGTTTCAAGCCAATCCTATAACCCCTATAACTTTTTCAGCAAGATATTAGAAAAACTATTTCATGGCTTTGTCAAAGCCAAGCTATAGGTCAAACCCTATATATCTTACATGGCTCATCCAGCACAACTAGGTCTACAAGACGCTACATCCCCTGTTATAGAAGAACTAATCACCTTTCATGACCATGCTCTTATAGCCATATCTTTAATCAGTCTTCTAGTTCTATATGCCCTATTCTCAACGCTTACAACAAAAATAACCAATACCAACATTACAGATGCTCAAGAAATAGAAATCATCTGAACCATCCTACCAGCAATTATCTTAGTCCTAATTGCTTTCCCATCCCTACGTATCCTATACTTAACAGACGAAGTCAACAACCCCTCCTTTACCATTAAATCAATCGGACATCAATGGTACTGAACTTACGAGTACACAGACTATGGAGGCCTAATCTTCAACTCCTATATACTACCCCCATTATTCCTAAATCCAGGAGACCTTCGACTCCTAGAAGTCGACAATCGAGTAGTACTTCCAATTGAAGCCCCCGTTCGTATAATAATTACATCTCAAGACGTATTACATTCATGAACCATCCCCACACTAGGCCTAAAAACCGATGCAGTACCCGGACGTCTAAACCAAACCGTATTCACCGCCACACGACCAGGCGTCTATTACGGACAATGCTCAGAAATCTGCGGTGCAAACCACAGCTTCATGCCAATCGTCGCAGAACTAATCCCATTAAAAATCTTTGAAATAGGACCCGTATTCACCCTATAACCCCACGCACCCCACCTTATATACTCTAAAAATATCCTTCAGGCCCACTGTACAGCTACCATAGCATTAACCTTTTAAGTTAAAGATTGAGGGAACACACCCTCTGCGGTGAGATGCCCCAACTAGACACATCAACATGATTCACTACCATCACAACTATACTCCCTACACTGTATCTCATCATACAATTAAAACTACTAAATATAAACTACCACCGACCCCCATTCACAAAAAACCCCAACCCACAAACCCACAATAACTACCAACAATCAAAATGAACGAAAATCTATTTACCCCATTCTCAACTCCAATAGTACTAGGTCAACCCGCTACGATCCCTATTATCTTATTCCCCATACTACTAATTCCAACCTCCAAACACCTTATTAACAACCGACTAACCACTATCCAACAAAACCTAACCCAATTCACCCTAAAACAAATAATAATTACCCATAACACCAAGGGACAAACTTGATCTCTAATACTAATATCTCTAATTATTTTCATCACCATAACTAACCTTCTAGGACTCCTACCCTACTCATTCACACCAACAACCCAACTTTCTATAAACCTAGCCATAGCAATCCCCCTATGAGCAGGCACAGTAATCACAGGACTGCGCCTCAAGACTAAAAATTCTCTAGCCCACCTTCTACCACAGGGCACACCCACACCACTTATTCCCATACTAGTAATGATCGAAACTATTAGCCTGCTTATTCAACCAGTAGCCCTAGCCGTACGACTAACCGCTAACATTACTGCTGGTCACCTACTAATACACCTGACTGGAAACGCTGCACTAGCACTATCAACCGTCAGCTCCTCTGCCACCCTCCTAACCTTTACACTCCTAATACTGCTAACCATTCTAGAAATTGCAGTTGCCCTAATTCAAGCCTACGTTTTTACACTCCTAACTAGCCTTTATTTACATAACAACACCTAATGACCCACCAACTCCATGCCTATCACATAGTTAAACCTAGCCCCTGACCACTAACAGGAGCCCTATCAGCCCTCCTAATAACATCCGGCCTAATTATATGATTTCACTTTTACTCCACTACCCTGTTAATACTAGGCCTGCTAACCAACTCACTAACCATATACCAATGATGACGTGACATTGTACGAGAAAGCACCTATCAAGGCCACCATACAATATCCGTCCAAAAAGGCCTTCGATACGGAATAACATTATTTATCATCTCAGAGGTCTTCTTCTTCATAGGCTTCTTCTGAGCATTCTACCACTCAAGCCTCGCTCCAACACCCCATTTAGGAGGCTACTGACCACCAACAGGCATCACCCCCCTAAACCCCCTAGAAGTGCCTCTCCTAAACACCTCTGTACTACTCGCATCAGGAGTTACAATCACCTGAGCCCACCATAGCCTCATAAGTAGTAACCGAAAACAAACAACCCAAGCCCTACTTATCACAATCTCACTAGGCATCTACTTCACCCTACTACAAGCTTCAGAATACTTCGAAGCACCCTTTACCATCTCCGACGGCATCTATGGCTCAACATTTTTCGTCGCCACAGGCTTCCACGGACTTCACGTTATCATTGGATCCACATTTCTCTTTGTCTGTCTCATCCGCCAACTACTATACCATTTTACGTCAAACCACCACTTCGGCTTTGAAGCCGCCGCCTGATACTGACACTTCGTAGACGTTATCTGACTATTCCTCTATATTTCTATCTATTGATGAGGATCATACTCTTTTAGTATAAACAGTACAATTGACTTCCAATCAATTAGCTTTGATAATATTCAAAAAAGAGTAATTAACCTAATACTAGCCTTAACAATCAACACCCTCCTGACCCTACTATTAATAATTATTATACTCTGACTACCCCAACTCAACTCCTATGCAGAAAAAACTAACCCCTACGAGTGCGGATTTGATCCCCTAAACCCTGCTCGTATTCCATTCTCAATAAAATTCTTCTTAGTCGCAATCACCTTCCTACTATTTGATCTAGAAATCGCTTTACTACTATCCCTACCGTGAGCCCTCCAAACAACTAATCTCCCAATAATAATCAAATCATCCATGGCTTTCATCATTATTTTAATTCTCAGCCTAGCCTACGAATGAACTCAAAAAGGACTAGACTGAACCGAGTTGGTAAGTAGTTTAAACAAAACAAATGATTTCGACTCATTAAATTATGATAACCATACTAACCAAATGACTCCTATCTACATAAACATTGCACTTGCATTTACTATCTCACTCCTAGGCATACTAACCTACCGTTCACATCTAATAACCTCCCTCCTCTGCCTAGAGGGAATAATAATATCACTCTTCATGATAATAACCCTTATCGCCTCAAACACACACTCCCCCTTAATCAACATTATACCCATTATCCTACTAGTATTTGCCGCCTGTGAAGCGGCAGTAGGCCTCGCCCTACTAATCTCAATCTCCAACACATACGGACTAGATTATATTCAAAATCTAAACCTGCTTCAATGCTAAAGATAATTATCCCCACAACCATATTATTACCTATAACATGACTGTCCAAGAATAATACCATCTGAATTAATCTAACCACACACAGCCTAATCATCAGCCTAATTCCCCTACTATTCTTTAACCAAATTAACAACAACCTCTTCAGCCACTCAACCTACTTATCCTCCGACCCACTAACAACACCCCTCCTAACACTAACTGCCTGACTTTTACCCCTCATAATCATGGCAAGCCAACATCATTTACACAACGAACCCCACTCACAAAAAAAACTCTATCTCTCCATAATAATCTTCCTACAAATTACCCTAGTCCTAACATTTATAGCCACCGAACTAATTATATTCTATATCCTATTCGAAACCACCCTCATCCCTACCCTAGTTATCATCACCAAATGAGGTAACCAAGCAAAACGCATTAACGCAAGTACATACTTTCTATTCTACACACTAGCCGGCTCTCTACCACTACTTATTATACTAATTTACACACACAACAACACAGGCTCACTAAACACTCCACTACTAACACTTACAGACCAAAAACTAACAACCACCTGATCTCACAGCCTTACATGACTAGCGTGCATAATAGCCTTCATAACAAAGATACCTCTATATGGCCTACACCTATGACTCCCCAAAGCCCATGTTGAAGCCCCCATCGCAGGTTCAATAGTCCTCGCCGCAGTACTCCTAAAACTAGGCGGATACGGCATGATACGACTCACTTCCATCCTTAACCCCTTAACAGAATATATAGCCTACCCATTCCTTATATTATCCCTATGAGGTATAGTCATAACAAGTTCAATCTGCCTCCGACAAACAGACCTAAAATCACTCATTGCATACTCTTCTGTAAGCCACATAGCCCTGGTAATCATAGCCACCCTTATCCAAACCCCCTGAAGCTTCTCTGGCGCAATCATCCTTATAATCGCCCATGGACTTACCTCCTCTATATATTTCTGCCTGGCCAACTCAAACTATGAACGCACCCACAGCCGCATTATATTACTATCCCGAGGACTTCAAATCCTATTCCCGTTAATAACCTTCTGATGATTCACAGCAAACCTCACTAACCTTGCCCTACCTCCTACCATCAACTTACTAGGCGAACTCTTCACAATCGCAGCCTCATTTTCCTGATCCCATATCACCATCACATTAACAGGACTCAATATACTAATTACAGCCCTCTATTCTCTTCATATATTCATTACAATGCAACGAGGAGCACTCACACATCATATAACAAACATAAAACCCCCCTTTACACGAGAAAATACACTAATACTCATACATCTCGCCCCAATCATCCTCCTATCACTTAACCCCAGCATCATTATAGGATTCACTCCTTGTAAATATAGTTTAATTAAAACATTAGATTGTGAACCTAACCATAGAAGCCTGCCACTTCTTATTTACCGAGAAAACTTGCAAGGACTGCTAATCCATACCCCCGTATTTAAAACTACGGTTTTCTCAACTTTTAAAGGATAACAGCTATCCATTGGCCTTAGGAGCCAAAAATATTGGTGCAACTCCAAATAAAAGTAACGAACATGCCCGCCTCTATTATAATAACAACCCTTACCTCCCTAACTCTTCCAATCGTTGCCACTCTCATCAACCCCAACAAAAAACACTCATACCCAAACTATGTAAAAACAACTGTAATATATGCTTTTATCACTAGCCTCTTTCCAACAACCCTATATATTTTCTCAAACCAAGAAACAATCATTTGAAGCTGACATTGGATAATGACCCAAACACTAGACCTAACATTAAGCTTCAAACTAGACTACTTTTCCATAATATTCATCCCAATCGCACTATTCATTACTTGATCCATTATAGAATTCGCACTATGATATATAAACTCAGATCCAAATATTAACCAATTCTTCAAATACCTCCTTATCTTTCTCATTGCTATACTAGTCCTAGTTACCGCTAATAATCTTTTCCAACTCTTCATTGGTTGAGAGGGCGTGGGAATCATATCCTTCCTTCTAATCAGCTGATGATATGCTCGAACAGATGCCAACACAGCAGCCATCCAAGCAATTCTATATAACCGTATCGGCGACATTGGTCTTATCCTAGCTATAGCATGATTCCTCCTACATTATAACTCATGAGACTTTCAACAAATACTAGCCCTAAACTCCAACTCAAACCTCCTTCCATTAACCGGTCTCCTCCTAGCAGCAATGGGAAAATCAGCTCAATTTGGCCTTCACCCCTGACTACCCTCTGCCATAGAAGGCCCAACCCCAGTCTCAGCTCTACTTCACTCCAGCACTATAGTCGTCGCCGGAGTATTCTTACTCATTCGATTCTATCCTCTAATAGAAAACAATACATTAATCCAAAACCTCATATTATGCCTAGGAGCCACTACCACCCTATTTACAGCCATCTGTGCCCTCACACAAAACGACATTAAAAAAATTGTAGCCTTCTCCACCTCAAGTCAACTAGGCCTAATAATAGTTACAATTGGCATCAACCAACCATACCTAGCATTCATACACATCTGCACCCACGCCTTCTTCAAAGCCATGCTCTTCATTTGCTCCGGATCCATTATTCATAATCTAAATAACGAACAAGACATTCGAAAAATAGGAGGCCTATTTAAAACAATACCCCTAACCTCAACCTCCTTAACTATCGGCAACCTGGCACTCACAGGAATACCTTTCCTCACAGGCTTCTACTCAAAAGATCTTATTATCGAAGCCACAAATACGTCATATACCAACGCCTGAGCCCTATCTATTACTCTCATCGCTACCTCCCTAACAAGCGCCTACAGCACTCGAACTATTATCCTTACCCTAACAGGACAACCACGCTTCCCAGCCTTAACAAACATTAATGAAAATACCCCCGCCCTACTAAACCCAATTAAACGCCTCACAATAGGCAGCATAATTACAGGGTTTCTTATCACCAATAGCATCCCCCCTACCTCACTCCCCCAACCAACAATACCCCTACACCTAAAACTCTCAGCCCTATACGCAACTGCTCTAGGCTTCCTAATAGCCCTAGACCTCACTCTCATAACTAATAATACTAAAATAAAAACCCCATCACAAATATTCAAGTTCTCCAACATACTAGGATATTATCCAACCACAATCCACCGTACAATTCCCTATCAAAACCTACTTACAAGCCAAAACCTAGCTCTCCTTCTACTAGACTCAATATGATTAGAAAAATCAATACCCAAAACAATCTCACAAACACATATCACTGCCTCCACAACTGTAACCTCCCAAAAAGGCATAATTAAACTCTATTTCCTCTCTTTCCTTATTCCTCTTGTTCTAACTATACTTCTAATAATATAATCACCTATTACCCCGAGTAATTTCAATCACAATATATACACCAACAAACAACGTCCAACCAGCAACCACCACTAATCAACGCCCGTAATCATACAAAGCACCCGCACCGATAGAATCACCCCGAATTAGTTCCGACCCCTCTCCCTCAAAAATCACCCAACCACCCATATCATTAAAATTAACCATTACTACCACTTCATCCAAATCTAAAACCCATAAAATTAATCCCACTTCCATCACTAACCCTACTAAAAAACTTCCCACTACCTCAAGCCCCGAACCCCACGTCTCAGGATATTCTTCAATGGCTATTGCTGTAGTATAACCAAAAACAACTATTATACCCCCCAAATAAACTAAAAACATCATTAAACCCATATAAGCCCCCCCATAACTTAAAACAATTACACAACCAATAACACCACTAACAACCAACGCCAAACCCCCATAAATAGGAGAAGGCTTAGAAGAAAAACCTACAAATCCCATAACCAATAATACACTCAATGTAAACAAAACATATGTCATTGCTTCCACATGGACTCCAACCATAACCAATGATATGAAAAACCATCGTTGTACTTCAACTATAAAAGCACTAATGATTCCAACACGTAAATCTAACCCAATCATAAAAATAATCAATCAATCCCTCATTGACTTACCAACTCCATCCAACATCTCCATGTGATGAAACTTTGGTTCACTTCTCGCAACCTGTCTAATCCTACAAATTATTACAGGCCTATTCTTAGCAATACATTACTCACCAGACATCTCCTCTGCATTCTCCTCAATCGCACATATTACTCGAGACGTAAATTATGGCTGGACCATCCGCTACCTCCACGCCAACGGCGCCTCCATACTCTTTATCTGTCTTTTCCTACACGTAGGCCGAGGCCTCTACTATGGCTCATACCTCCTCCTAAAAACCTGAAATATTGGCATCACACTTCTTCTTACAACTATAGCAACAGCCTTTATGGGCTACGTACTCCCATGAGGCCAAATATCATTCTGAGGGGCAACAGTAATCACAAATCTACTATCAGCAGTCCCGTACATCGGAGTCGATATCGTCCAATGAATCTGAGGCGGACACGCCATTGGCAACCCCACCCTCACACGATTCTTCACCCTGCACTTCACCCTACCTTTCATCATAGTCGCCCTTACAGTCGTACACTTACTATTTCTACATGAAACAGGATCAAACAACCCCTGCGGAATCTCCTCTAACTCAGATAAAATCACCTTCCACCCTTACTTCACAATTAAGGATATCCTAGGCCTAGCCCTTCTTCTCCCCATCCTAATAACGTTAGTATTATTCTCACCAGACCTCCTAAGTGATCCAGACAACTATACCCCAGCCAACCCGCTAAATACCCCTCTACACATCAAACCAGAGTGGTACTTCCTATTCGCATACGCAATCCTACGATCCATCCCCAACAAATTAGGAGGCGTATTAGCACTCTTCCTATCAATTCTCATCCTAGCAATCATCCCTATACTCCACAAATCCAAACAACAAAGCATAATATTCCGCCCACTTAGCCAACTCCTATTCTGACTCCTAATTACAACCCTACTAACCTTAACCTGAATTGGAAGCCAACCAATAGTTCAACCCCTCATCACCATCGGTCAAGTAGCATCCATAATTTACTTCATTACAATCCTAATCCTAATACCACTAACCTCCCTAATTGAAAATAACTTACTAAAATGAACCTGCCCCTGTAGTATAAATTAATACACTGGCCTTGTAAACCAAAAATGGAGCATCCCTCCCTAGGGCAATCAGAAAGAGAGTACTTCACCCCACTACCAATACCCAAAATTGGCGTTCTAACTTAAACTACTTTCTGTATTTTATGTTGTACAAACTCTTCCAATGTAATTCTAGCATTAGCCTGCCCGATACCATTATGTAATTCGTGCATTACTGCTAGCCAGCATGTATAATATATAGTACTACACGTGCTTAACTGTACATAGTACATACCACCGTACGTCCACTCACAGACCTTCCAAACATACTTACAAGCAAGAACCCCCATAAGTACACCAGCAGTAATACATGACCGCAGAACTCCAAAGTCCCGTCGTCCACCCTACGAATATCAACCCAACAACCCGATTGTACACGTCCATAGGACATTAAACCATTCATCGGACATAGCACATACTGTTAAATAATCCTTCCAACCACGGGTGCCCCCCCTCACTTAGGAATTCCTTGCCGACCATCCCCCGTGAAATCAATATCCCGCACAAGAGTGCTACTCTCCTCGCTCCGGGCCCATAACTCGTGGGGGTAACTATAACTGAACTGTATCCGGCATCTGGTTCTTACCTCAGGGCCATAACAACCAACATCGCCCACACGTTCCCCTTAAATAAGACATCTCGATGGATCACGGGTCTATCACCCTATTAACCAGTCACGGGAGCTCTCCATGCATTTGGTATCTTTTATCTCTGGTCCGCACGCAACCCCATCGCAGAATGCTGACTCCCACCACATCCCGTCCTGAATGCGCCTGTCTTTGATCCCTAGCACATACAATTATTGGTCGCACCTACGTTCAATATTCCGGCCTCGCATACACTCCAGAAGGTGTTATTTAATTCATGCTTGTAGGACATAAGAATAACCAAACTCCACAGTAACACACCCCCCCACCACACTACACTACAAAAACCACTAACAAAAATCCCATCAAACCCCCCCACCCCCGTCCTCGACCTTCACCCAAAACCCACTTCTGCCAAACCCCAAAAACAAAAGCCTCAATTTACCAGGCCAAGACTCGTATTTTCATCTTTTAGGTGCACACAATTCCAACTGCCATCCCCTCAACTAACAAATATTTACTTCATAAAATGCTCTCAACACTAACCCAAAACCCTTCCCCACCCTAAAGAAACCCACCACCATACCCACTCCCAC